TATGAAAGAGTGAAAAAGTGCTTTCGTTGTTGTGGAATAAGAAGCCTTCGTACCTTAATGCATGTATTTAATTTATTCGGAGCTATTAGAGCGGGATCCACTTTTTTGGGAATATGAGTCGAAGCAATAACTAGAATATTTCTAGTGGAGGAGCTTTCACAATCCTCACAATCCCCGGAGAGATGGTTCACTAATAGACCGAGGGATAAGTAATTTGACTCATTCACAGACAGATCATGAATGTTTGGAATCCATATTATGCAAGGAGACATTGATTTTGCTAATTCGAGTTGAAGGGTGATATCAAATAGGTTTATTTTCGGCGTCATTTCCCTATCTATAGTTATCTCACTCGTCAAAGTTAGCAGCTCCTTTTCAATATCAATATCAATATCAAGGTCAAGGTCATCGTCGTTACTATCATAAAAATCGTCATCATCATCTTCAAAATCGCTCTCTTCATAAAAATAACCTTGAGGCTTGTCATCCAGGAACTTGTTCGTAAATACCGTAATGAAAGGAACGTAGGAGTTTGTCGCTAGGTATTTGACCAAATAGGATCGTCCAGTTCCTATAGAACCTATCACTAAAATACCCCTAGAGGGGGATAGAGCTAATCGGAGCGAAAAGGGTTTTCCATGAGATGGGAAATTAAAACTATTAGCCCCACACGAGGTTTGTGAATGTGAATAAGTGATTGTCTGATAATGAGCAAGGAATATCCGCCTTTCTGCTAAACAGGATCTATTGAACTCATAATTCATTAGACGCTTTTTATGAATGTCAACTAAGTATCGTAAGTAAACGGATCCCGGTTGTTCAATCATTTGATAACCAGAGTCATTCTTTGAGAAATGATCACTATGAGTCAGACTCAATAGAATTTTATCAATCCTTTCTTCCTTCGTTAAGGTGGAGAACTGAACCAAGAATTCTCTTTCTTCATCATCAATCGAATCACTGTTCGCGAACCAGGATTCGATTTTATCATCAATCCAAGCACCGTTCACGTTTTTTCTTTTTCTTATCAATGAATAGATCTCTTTACTTGTACGACTTAGATGTCTCGTATTTCTCGAAAAAGTTATTCGATTGATGGGATTTGGTATAAGACTTAGGAAATCGATGATATCGATGAGATTGATATTCAAATATTTCTTCTTAGAACGTATTGATTTGACCCCATAAGCGGGACCACCACCCAATAGCATGTTGCTGCCAAAAGCAGAACCCCGTATTTCTTCTAGAAAATATCCTAATTGTTTCAGAGCAACTAGAAAGAGATTCTTTAACCAGAAAGAATTCAGTTCAGATGGAGGATACCCATCCAGAAGTTTTCGTAACTCAATCATGTATGATGGAATCATCAAAGATTTGATCTTTTCGAACTCTGTCTGTAACTCACTAGAGGCTCGGGAAACAAAGAGAAGATGTGTACGAACGAGATATCCAGCAACAAGAAGAAGGAAAAGGATTGAATAGAAGAACTCCCGAGCATTTGGTGATCCCAGATGTACCCAGAATGAAAGGGGTGACTCATTATTTCGATGAATCATTTCTTCGGACAGAAGAAGACTATGTAAACACTTCCTCGAAATCTGACTTATCCGATTCCGTTGTGGAAGAATCGCCCACCATATTTTCCGAGGAATTCGCCGTGATATATCCATAATATCGTGAAAAATGGATACAACTTTTTGACTGCTACTTCGTATCGGTATCGGCAATAGGTCTAAAAAAGTATCTAAAAGGATGAAATTTAGATGTAGATATTGGTACCCTATCGAAGTTAGATATTTGTACCCTGTCGAAGTAAAGAACCATGGCAGATATGTTTGGAACAGCTTCCATTTTTTTGAGAGATTTGCTCGTAGAAAGATTCTATCCATCTGCCGTTTCTCAACGCATTTCTTTAGACAAAGACTCTGTTTTTTCCTCTTTTTGGCTCGTAAATATTTATCAGAACATGGAATGTGAATCAAACCCATGTTTGAATTGAAATTGAGATTGAGATACTGATGCAAGTTCTTCCCTTCTGAATCAGACGGATTCATATCTGAAAGAGGTTGACAATAAGTTCTTTCTAAATTGACTATTTGTCCCTCTGTTAGAGGTGTTCCAGAAATGTCTGCGATTGCGTAAAGAGCTCTACGAACGAATCGAGCGGATAGAATTGGAAAATCGTTAGGTATGAATATGTTAGATACCCGTGACTCGATCGTTGAAATAGCATCTCTCTCCGAAAAAACATGTTTTTTTTTACCGACGCACAAAGAAAATTTTTTGTTGCCAGTGAACAAGATATTAAGGAATTGTCCATACGTAAGATCATAATTATTGATACGGGCCTTTTCTACATAAAAAGGGAATCTTTTGTTACAATAGAACCAGAAGTGATGTGGATTATTCAAGAATCGAAGTCGATTTGCTTTTAAAAAAGAAGATATCAATGAACTTCTATGAAATGGTTTCACGGGATTCATCCAATTGTCTCGATCGTGGGATAGCATTGAGAAATAGGAATCAGTGTTATCAAAGGATTTCCTGCGATTTTTTCTAGTAGGAGTATGGAATGAGTCAATCGTCCACTTTGGTATCTTATTGAACAAAAATGGTGATATTGTTCCTCCATCGATCAACAATTTCGATTTTTGGGAAGTATTATGATCATCCAATAAGAAGGGTTTCAATTTATTCAAATGAACGATTTGAACACCTATTGATTCTAACAACTGATCGCAGAGTTGATCATTCGGACCTTTGAATTGAGAGATGTGGATCTCGGACCCACGAATGGGGGTATTCCCGAAACTCACAAAGAAAAAAGAAAGTGACTTAGACAAAAAGAGAAGGAACTTGGGCAAAAAGAGACGGAACTTGGGCAAAAAGAGACGCAAAAAGGTGGACCAAAATAAACGAAGTGGCTTAGAAGGATCTTGTTTGTCGAAAACCCTGGACCAATCAATCGAATATTGATTAATATTAATATTATTAATATATTGATTAATATTAATTAATATATTAATAATATTAATACGTAATCGATCGAACACTACTTGAAAAACTTGAAAACGGCTCTTCTGCTCAGAAACGAAATGTTCCAAATGTTCCTGGAAATTCTTGCTCCCATTGGACCATTTGTATCTATATGCATCAGGATCCCGATTCATGGATCTCTCGGTTCGAGAAAGAAGAGGATCGAACCATTTCTTCTCACTCTTTTTCAAATTTGATAAATGTTGGTTGATCGTATATTTCATTATAGTTCTATGATTCAGAGTATCATTTCCTATTTGATCCCTTTGAATTCCATATTCGAAGTTGCGATCGGATCTATTCATAAAAAAAAATCGATTCGAACCATTTCTTATGTACCCATGGATGCTATATTGGATTTGAATCAGATTTTGGATCAATCTATATTGATTGACTGCCTTCATTATGTTGTTGATAGCAAATACCACTCTTTTTGGTTTTGGATCTTCCAAAGCATTCCCGCACCGGACCCAATTTTTTCTTATCTGTCGATAAAAAGATTCATTCTCTTCAAAAAAAATAGGAGGTAGAACCAATAAAGATTTCTTTTTCGATTCATCCCTGGAGTTGAATACCTCATTCAAGAATTTTTTTTGATCCAATCCGCAGGAATCAATAGAAAAGGCAAATCCCTTATGATACACCAGATCCGGCTCGGTTATTGATAGAGTTAATAGATCCGCCATTTCTTGAAATCTCTCTTCTGCGTGGTGAAACGTGTATCCTCCCCTGTTCCGGTCATGGAATAGATGAAATAAATCAAAAAATGGATTTTGGTTCAAGAATGAAATCTTCTTGGAACTGTCCATATCCGGTTCATCCTTCGGAACCATATCGCATCCCTGATCTGATGAAATAGGATGAATTGAGACGGTTTTTTGTAAATACGTAATTATCTTGAATATATCAACCATTTCTTTATTTTCCGATCGCCTGAAACGGACAAAAGAAACATCTTGTTGTTTCTTCAACAATTTCTGATCTCTAGTGGACCTCTCAGTAGGAGTCGAACCCAGATAAAGTTCTGACCATCTGTCAGAGAAAAAAGAACGAGAGGATCTTGTTGGATTCCCAAGAAATTCTTCGATTTCTTTGGGAAGTTGTTGAACCTTTCTTTGATTGATCCAAGTACTCTCTTTCGGATCCATGAAAGAACTCTCAGGGATCTCTTTCCCTTTTGGAAGATACAGGAGCGAAACAATCAACCTATGGATATTGGAAGACTCAAAAGAGTCTTCCAATGAATCATTTCTGGGTCCAATGGAGTTTACGGGTATAGGAAGAAGCCCCCTCAAATAGATATTTTTTCTTTCGACCAGATTTCGATTGTTAAGACGATGTAGAAGGACCACTACTACAAGCAGTACTACACCTTTGATCGTGAAAGATCGATTGCTTGTTGAACCCTGCGAATCGCGTGAAAAGAGGATACTTACTATTCGTGGGTCAAAGAGTTTCATAAAACGTTCTTGGTCGAAAAAAACGTGAATGAAAGATCCCACTGAATCCAATTTGGTCCACGAATCTAAGAAATAGTGAGAATTCTTGATCTCTCTCAATACCTCCCTAAACTCAAAAATCCAGGATTTATATAGACGTCGTTTTGCCCTGTCTTGCCTCATATTGATTCCTCCTTAGGATTTCTTTAAAATTTGACTTTATATTTATATATGTATTTAATTACATATTGGAAATTTTTATTATTATCATGTAGAATTGACTTGGAAATTATTATTATATTTATTATTATATAGAATATATAACGATTTTTCTATAGAGTTAGGCTAGATACTTGACTTGGAAATTGGAAATTTTGATTATTATATTATCATGTAGAATTGACTTGGAAATTATTATTATATTTATTATTATATAGAATATATAACGATTTTTCTATAGAGTTAGGCTAGATACTTGAAATATATGCTAATCCCCATTACGCATCCATGGCTGAATGGTTAAAGCGCCCAACTCATAATTGGCAAATTCGTAGGTTCAATTCCTGCTGGATGCAGTACAACGCGAACGTTCAATACGTCTATACGTCTATTGGAATTGGCTCCGTATCAATGGAATCTCATCATCCATACATAACGAATTAATATAATTACTATGGTATATTCATATCATAACATATGAACAGTAAGAAGTAGAATTCTTATCGATACCGGAACTCATAGGGAAGAAAATAGATTTATGGATGGAATCAAATATGCAGTATTTACAGACAAAAGTATTCGGTTATTGGGGAACAATCAATATACTTCTAATGTCGAATCAGGATCAACTAGGACAGAAATAAAGCATTGGGTCGAACTCTTTTTTGGTGTCAAGGTAATAGCTATGAATAGTCATCGACTCCCGGGAAAGGGTAGAAGAAAGGGACCCATTATGGGACATACAATGCATTATAGACGCATGATTATTACGCTTCAACCGGGTTATTCTATTCCACCTCTTAGAAAGAAAAGAACTTAAATCAAAATACTTAATAACACGGCGATACATTTATACAAAACTTCTACCTCGAGCAGAACCGTCGGCAGTCAAGTGAAATCCAATCCACGAAATAATTTGATCTATGGACAGCGTCATTGTGGTAAAGGTCGTAATGCCAGAGGAATCATTACCGCAAGGCATAGAGGGGGAGGTCATAAGCGTCTATACCGTAAAATTGATTTTCGACGGAATGAAAAAGACATATCTGGTAGAATCGTAACCATAGAATACGACCCTAATCGAAATGCAAACATTTGTCTCATACACTATAGGGATGGTGAGAAGAGATATATTTTACATCCCAGAGGGGCTATAATTGGAGATACCATTGTTTCTGGTACAGAAGTTCCTATCTCAATGGGAAATGCCCTACCTTTGAGTGCGGTTTGAACTATTGATTTACGTAATTGGAAGTAACCAATTAGGTTTACGACGAAACCTAGAAATCGATCACTGATCCAATTTGAGTACCTCTACGGGATAGACCTCAACAGAAAACTGAAGAGTATCGGCAGCAAGTGATTGAGTTCAGTAGTTCCTCATAGAAAATTATTGACTCTAGAGATATGGTAATATGGAGAAGACAAAATTGTTTGAAGCACCGACAGAACCGGAAGCGCCCCTTGTTTCAAAGAGAGGAGGACGAGTTATTCACATTTCATTTGATGGTCAGAGGCGAATTGAAAGCTAAGCAGTGGTAATTCTACCCCGGGGGAAAAATAGAGATGTCTCCTACGTTACCCGTAATATGTGGAAGTATCGACGTAATTTCATAGAGTCATTCGGTCTGAATGCTACATGAAGAACATAAGCCAGATGAAGGAACGGGGAGACCTAGGATGTAGAAGATCATAACATGAGTGATTCGGCAGATTTGGATTCCAATATATCAACTCATGTGGTACTTCATCATACGATTCATATAAGATCCATCTGTCTAGATATCATCATATACATCCGGAAAGCCGTATGCTTTGGAAGAAGCTTGTACAGTTTGGGAAGGGGTTTTGATTGATCAAAAAGAAGAATCTACTTCAACCGATATGCCCTTAGGCACGGCCATACATAACATAGAAATCACACTTGGAAAGGGCGGACAATTAGCGAGAGCTGCGGGTGCTGTAGCGAAACTGATTGCAAAAGAGGGTAAATCGGCCACATTAAAATTACCATCTGGGGAGGTCCGTTTGATATCCAAAAACTGCTCAGCAACAGTCGGGCAAGTGGGTAATCTTGGGGTGAACCAGAAAAGTTTGGGTAGAGCCGGATCTAAGTGTTGGCTAGGTAAGCGTCCTGTAGTAAGAGGGGTAGTTATGAATCCTGTAGACCATCCCCATGGGGGTGGTGAAGGGAGGGCCCCAATTGGTAGAAAAAAACCCACAACCCCTTGGGGTTATCCTGCGCTTGGAAGAAGAAATAGAAAAAAGAAAAAATATAGTGATAGTTTGATTCTCCGTCGCCGTAGTAAATAGGAGAGTATTGAAAATCAAATATGTTTCTTCGTCTTTACAAAAAAAAATAAAAAAGATAGGAGGAATTTGCTGTGACACGTTCACTAAAAACACTAAAAAAAAAACCCTTTGTAGCTAATCATTTATTGGAAAAAATTGAGAAGCTCAACCGAAGGACAGAAAAAGAAATAATAGTAACTTGGTCCCGGGCATCTACCATTATACCCAAAATGATCGGCCATACAATTGCTATTCATAATGGGAAAGAGCATTTACCTATTTATATAACAGATAGTATGGTAGGTCACAAATTGGGAGAATTTGCACCTACTCGGAATTTCCGGGAGCATACGAGAAACGATAAAAAATCTCGTCGTTAATGTTAATAAAGTTAATATGGGTGCTCGTCGTTTATTGGTGGGAGGTGAACCTTATGATAGAGAGGGTACCTGAGGTAGAAGTATATGCTTTAGGTCAACATATATGTATGTCTGCTCACAAAGCGCGAAGAGTA